GCCACTCAGCCAAAGAAAGATAATGGAGAGTTGACCAAAATGAGCACTAAATACTTTTCGGGAGATCTCCTCCAAATCATTGGTATGACTGTCGAAATCGTGAGCATCAGCATGTAGGTTCCAGATCCAAGTGGTAGTATCAGGGCCCTTAGCTATTGTTCTCGAGAAATGGCCTGGTCTGGCCCATTCCTCAAAAGACGTTTTTACGGGATCCCTATCTACAACAATTTTCACTTCTGGTTCCGGCGAACGAATAATCATTAAGTCCTCCTCTTTCCGGACAACACATACAAAGAGACCTGCCAACAGTCAAGTTTTTAGTGAAACCTCTGAAAGATGGATATTTTTTTTTATCATCGGTCCCCCATCTCTCATCCATCTATTTTATTTAGTTATTCACTAGAGCAATTATGATATCGAAGTTGATCCGGGGCAAGTGTTCGGATCTATTATGACATAACGATTAGGTGCCCAACGGACCCTTTTTATTATCAAATACCTTTTACTTTTCCTGGCATGACGAAGAAACTGTTTTTTTTTTTTTTTTTGCTAGTGTATTTATATCTGAATGTAAAAGTGCCCATATCGATATACTTCTATGAAACATCTTCTTATGCGATATCCATATTTAGTAATTCGGGGGCATACTTTATTTATTTATTAGCTATATCCTATACGATTTGATACTGCTGTATCCCTATCATTTATCCTTATGGGATACTATAAAAATAGAATTTTTTAGGAGGAAGAGATATAATGAAATTCTTGATTGGATCTTCTCATAGTAACTATCTATTTTAGTTGATTGATGGATCCAATCACCATTTTAATAAATTAATTTTAATAAATTAAAAAATTAATAATAGAGAGTGCTTTTATTCGAATTCGAAACGCCTCGTGATCTTCAACCAATTATGTGCTTCAATATAATTACCTGGAGTAAGCGCTATAGCTTGTTTCCAATACTCAGCAGCTTGATCGAACCAAGCCTCCGCAATTTCAGAATCACCCTGTAGAATGGCCTGTTCTCCCCGGTCGGAATAGGTGGTTAAATTCCTTCCCTTAGAACCGTACTTGAGAGTTTCCTGCCTCATACGGCTCAGCAATCGACTCTTTTTGTGTCCCATCTTTTTAATCTACCCTATGCTAACTGAATTTAGGTTTTTCATAAACCTATCCCAGTTTTCTTGGGTTAACCAGACGAAGTTAAGTTAATTACATAAGTTTCAAACTCTAAATTTTGATCAATAATCAGTTTTATCTTTTCTCCTACCTTCATAAGAATTAACTCCCCCTATATCGTTAGGATTTTCTGAAAGGTAACTATCTCGGTTTCATCTCATATATGAAATTCATATAGAATTTTTGAAAAAGACTTTCCTCCGTAAGAAAAAATAACTTACTATCTTTGGGATCTGATGCTACACCGCTGCTCAATACCTTAGTAGATCGACTCTATTACATAAGTAGATTCCTAACTTTATATCTCATATTATGACATAAGTAAGCAGTTCTTAACTGTATCGACCTAATAACTTGCTAATTGATCTTTACGGTGCTTTCTCTATCAATTCGATCCTTTATCCATAGAGTATATAGGCGTACTTATTTATTTATATTTGAAGTATTTTTCCTTGCTACAGCTGATAAAAATCGTTGCTTTGGACGATACATATGTAGAAAGCCTATTTTATTCTAGTATTTACTATAGTATTTACTAGCCTTTATCTTTTTTCTATAATGGAGATAGTCGCACGTAATGACAGATCACGGCCATATTATTAAAAGCTTGTGGTAAGAATGGGTTTCGTTCTAGTGCCCGGAAATAATATTCCAAAGCCTTCGTATGCTCTCCGTTGCTTGTGTGTATAAGGCCTATATTATAGAGTATATAACTTCGATCATAGGGATCAATTTCTGGTCGCGTAGCTTCATAATAATTCTGTAAAGCTTCCGCATAATTTCCTTCGGATTGAGCCGACATCCGTTACGGCCGTTCATTCTATTCAAAGAATCTCCGTTCCAGAACCGTACATGAGATTTTTATCTCATACGGCTCCTCCCCTCTGTGCATAGTACTAAGGGACATAATCTCTGGAATCAAGATTTCACTATTCTCATTATGAACTGATGGGGGCTAGTATTTTTACAAGAAATTTCTAGCCAGCCTTCCCGAAAGAGGTCTTTTCTTAACACCAATTGTATTAGTGCTAGATGGAAATAGTCACTCCAACAATTTCTTTGTTCACAACGCCTTCCATTTCCAGGAATCAGTCACTTCAACAATCTTTGATGGTTATATGGGTATCCAAAGTACAAACGAGATGGATGTTTGTTGTCCCAACCATTCATTCTTATTAGTCCCAATACCGAGAAGGGGTAATTTATAATATAACAAAGTTTTCGTGTTGTTGATTCCGTAGAGTAGTGCTTCTTCCTCTATGCCGCCCATTGGTACTAGTGGCGTAGTATTGACCCGCAATCCAGAACCTATAGGTGTAACCTTTCGCTCAATACTAAAATCGATAATTAAAGCATCTGAAGCCGTATCAATCGAGGATACACGACAGAAGGAATTGTTCTATCTTTAAACTTCACCTTCACCAAGCGTTGGTTTAAAACCAATTTGTTTCTTTCTATCGCGAACCACGCTTCTCTCTCAGATTAAGGTCTAAAAAAGCAAGAAAAAAAATCAAATCGCACCATCTCTGTAATAGGTAAATGCCTTTTTTTCCCCTGAAGTTGTCGGAATTATTCGTAATAAGATATTGGCTACAATTGAAGAAGTCTTATCAATAAAATTTCCATTTATCCGGGATCTAGGCATAATTAACAATCCATTCTATAATTCTTCTCATTTTCCCAAAGGAAAATTATCCGAATTGTACAGTAGTACGAAATATCATAAAAATAGACTAATTCTAAAAAAAGATGTGGATATTCCGCTCAAATTGTGCCCAAGGGGGGATGAGATATGAAATATTTGAATGAGATTGGATTTCCTACAAATTAAGTAGTATACTGATAAACGGAACTATTACGATTTTCTCTAAGTTGACTAACCAAGGACTTTATTTTACTATAGATTCTGGTAACTCGAAAAGTTTTGATTTGGTTATAATCAAAAGAGGAAAAATAAAGAATGGAATTAGAATTCCATGATAAAATAGAGGAGAGTAACCATACTCTTTTGTTTGCATAATGCATATGCGTTATACAATTAAAATATAAAAATCTATTAAGTAAATTGGTGTTGAGAAATATGAAATTTGAAAGGAATCTTTTATTCCTATGTAACCAGTAATGGGTCCTACCCGTACTGGAATAAATAATATGAATGACTCGCTATTCACTTCACTCGGTTTCTGGTCAATAATTAAGATTATGATTATGTAGGAGAGATGGCCGAGTGGTTCAAGGCGTAGCATTGGAACTGCTATGTAGGCTTTTGTTTACCGAGGGTTCGAATCCCTCTCTTTCCGTTTCTATCGAGTCACCAACGTTACCGATCACAATGTATCAAATTCAAATAACAATTGATAGCATTATTCCAACAGTAAGTAAGAACTTTATTTGATTTGATTTGATAGAGATTCTCTATTCCTAATTACATTACTGTGGTACGTAAAATATAAATATGGGAAAAGCAAAAAAAAAAAATCCTACTGCCGATCCATTTGTGATACGTGAATAAGAAAAAAAATGTGGATCAAGGCTCTTAAATCTATTTCCTTCGACAAAAAAAGGGTATGGTATAAAGTCAAATTGTCTGAACCTTTCTTGTTATTTTCATTAGGTTCAAGTCTGACGGGAATAATATTCTACGACTAACAACTCATTTATTTTCAAACCAATCCACTTACTATCTATTATTTGATTTACTAATCCTTCATATTGGAATAAGTCAATAGTCAAATGTTTTGGCAATTCCTCCCGGAGCGATGAAGCAATATAATTTTGAATCAGAGATTTCGATCTTTGTTTATCCTTCGTAGTAATAATATCTCGGGGTTTGCAACGGTAACTTGGTATATCTACTAGACGACCATTAACTAAAATATGTCTATGGTTAACTAATTGTCTGGCTCCAGGAATGGTTGAAGCCATACCTAATCGAAAAAGGATGTTATCCAAACGCATCTCAAGTAGCTGTAGTAAAACCTGACCTGTTGACCCTTTGACTTTTCCAGCTATATGCACATATCTAAGTAATTGTCGTTCTGTTAGACCATAATGAAAACGCAATTTCTGTTTTTCTTCTAGACGAATACGATATTGCGATTTTTTCCCAGAACGCAATTGGTTTTTAAGATCACTTCCAGATCTAGGCCTTTTACTAGTTAATCCTGGTAAAGCCCCCAGACGGCGTATTTTTTTGAAACGAGGCCCTCGGTAACGAGACATAAAACTCCTTATTTTTTATTGAAAAATTTAAAGAAAAATCTAAATTAAGACTGAACTATAAGGATAAACAAAGCAAGGCTAAATCTACTGAAGTATACAATACTAAAGTAGAATGAAAATAGAATGAAATGCATTGTATCAATATCTATATTTTTTGTATATGATAGTAAGGAAGTTAAGTCTCTGTTTTATGATTTGTTCTGTATAGATCTAATTGCTCCATTCCAATCTATTTTTTATTCATAGTTGCAAGTTAACACGACATAATAGATCAGCGACCGATATTTGAAGAAAGGGGGGAGAAGATATTATCAATCATGAAAAAATAGATAGATAAAAGCCGGCTATCGGAATCGAACCGATGACCATCGCATTACAAATGCGATGCTCTAACCTCTGAGCTAAGCGGGCTCACATAGCAGAAATAGAAATAGTGAATAGGGAGTCCGGAAACTACCAGATTTAATATATTAGCTATTAATTTATTTTAATTAATATTTATTATTTATTTATTATTTTTAAAATTTTAATTCATAGTATTAATAATTACTTAATAATAATACTTAAAAATACATAATATTTCCATAATTATTACTTGATTAAGAATATAATATCAAATTCAATTTGATATTATATTTTAGAAAAGTCTAAAATTATTTCTTAGAACAGTTATACCAAATTATGCTAAGTAATTATTAATTATCTCTAATAAATTATATAATTAATTATATTATATAATATAATGATAGTGAATCCATTTTAAGATAAGAATTTAAAGATATTATTATTATAAAGATACAATTAAAATTATAATTAAGATATTCCTTTGTTGTCATTCAGATAAGATAGGGCGAAAAAAAAAAAAAAATAAGTAATGAGTATCGATCCTTCCAGTATTACAAATTGCGCTTTTAAAGTCAAAATGAAGGGAGGAGAGATTATAGAGGTGGGATATATCTATTCATATTGAATTGGAGGCACATCAATGATAGAATCATGTCCGATTGGAACAAATAGGGTTCATTCAATACATTTGATTCCAAGATAAATAAAATAAATAAAAGAATTGAATAGAATTACAACTGGATCCTGTCGCAAAAGGGGATATGGCGAAATCGGTAGACGCTACGGACTTGATTAAATTGAGCCTTGGTATGGAAACCTGCTAAGTGATAACTCCAAATTCAGAGAAACCCCGGAATTAAAAATGGGCAATCCTGAGCCAAATCTTTAATTTTGAGAAAAAGGGTTTAATTTATAGTTTTTATAATATAAAACTACAATAAAAAAAGATAGGTGCAGAGACTCAATGGAAGCTGTTCTAACGAATGAAGTTGATTACGTTGCGCTGGTAGCCGGAATCCTTCTATCAAAATTACGGAGAGGATGCCCACCCTATATACGTATATATACATACTGACATAGTAAACGATTGATTAATCGCGGCCCGAATCCATTATAATATATATATATATGAAAAATTTATAGAGTTATTGTAAATCTATTCCATATTCCAATCAAAGTTTAAGGAAGAATCGAATATTCAGTGATCAAATTATTCATTCCAGAGTCTGTATAGATCTTTTTAAAAACTGATTATTCGGACGAGAATAAAGAGAGAGTCCCATTCTACGTGTCAATACCGACAACAATGAAATTTATAGTAAAAGGAAAATCCGTCGACTTTATAAGTCGTGAGGGTTCAAGTCCCTCTATCCCCAATAAAAGTCCATTTTAAGTACTAACTTAACTATACTTCCTAACTATTTTTTATCTTATCTTTTTTTAATCTAAGAAATTCAGGAGCTGGGTAAGATTTTTTAATACTTTCTTAATTTTTTAGTCCCTTTAATTGACATAGATAAAGTGCTCTACTAGGATAATGCGCGAGAAAAGGTCGGGATAGCTCAGTTGGTAGAGCAGAGGACTGAAAATCCTCGTGTCACCAGTTCAAATCTGGTTCCTGACACGTAAATAATGTATCAAATAATTAGTCATACAAATTAATGGGATATATATTCATTAATAGCCTCAAGCATTATATATATGTATACCCAAATTCTATATCATCTAGGTATAATAGGGTATATGGATAGTGTATGGATATAGACCTCCATTTTTGAGATAGAGAAAATATATATGGTAAAGAACAAAATGGGATTATGCTTTCTTTTATTTTTTGTTTGTTCATACCGTGCTTTCTCTCACCCAAATGTTAAGCCTTCATATATATCTAACATATATATCTAAAATTAATAAGTTAAAGGTGGTTAAAAAACTTAAAAGTCTAAAGGAGTTGAAGGATAGAAATAAACAGAATGTATTTCAAACACAGTACAAATAAAATCTGATCCTTTTGCATTTCTGAATTTTGTTTTCGTATTTTATTTTATATTTATTCTATTTTTGACTCCTACTTACCTACTTATACTTTATTTAACTTTTTTTTACTTCCTGAAATCCCTCTAAGTAATGTGCGCGGTACAAAGTTCATGTTACATGGTACAGAACTCTTTTGATTCATCCTATTCTATTGTTTTTGCTCATACAAAATGTATATCTTTCAAATTGGGGAATATCAATGAAGCATCTTTTTTAGCTTTTAGCCCATCCAGAATACGAATTAGAGTGCAGTTACTCTGTTTCAGATGAAACAGGACGTTAAAATATTCCTTAAATGAATTCTGGAGTCGTGTCATTATCGTATACATTAACATTAGTTTCTTGTCATTCAATGAGCATCTTGTATTTCATAGAAATTTGGAGTAATATAGTCCTTACGTAGGGGCCAGCCTATCCAACTTTCAGGCATCAAGATACGTTTAAGGCGTGGATGATTATTATAAGAGATTCCCAACATATCATATGATTCCCGTTCTTGAAAATCTGCACTTCTCCAAACCCAGAAAACAGACGGTATTCTAGGATTATTCCTTGGGACAAAGACTTTTATGCATACCTCTTCAGGTTTATCTATACCATACCGTATTCTTGTAAGATGATACACACTAGCTAAAAATCCACCTGGTGCTATATCATAGGCGCACTGGGAGCGTAAATAATTGTAACCATATACATATGAAATGACAGCAATGG